TCATATCGATCTATTATGCGCCTCTGCATCTAGCATTGGGTAGACCTCATACAATAACTGTCCTAGTTCTACCGTATCTTTTGTTTCATTTCTTCTGGAACAATCACAAACACTTTTTGGATTATGGATCTACTACCAGAAATTCAATGCGTAATCTCAGCATTCAATGTGTATTCCTGAATAATCTCATTTTTCAATTATTCAACCATTTCATTTTACCAAGTTCAACGTTAGTCAGATTAGTCAACATTTATATGTTTCGATGCAACAACAAGATGTTATTTGTAACAAGTAGTTTTGTTGGTTGGTTAATTGGTCACATTTTCTTCATGAAATGGGTTGGATTGGTATTATTCTGGATACGGCAAAATCATTCTATTAGATCGAATGTACTTATTCGATCTAATAAGTACCTTGTGTCAGAATTGAGAAATTCTATGGCTCGAATCTTTACTATTCTCTTATTTATCACCTGTGTCTACTATTTAGGCAGAATACCGTCGCCTATTGTCACTAAGAAACTGAAAGAAACCTCAAAAACGGAAGAAAGGGGGGAAAGTGAGGAAGAAACAGATGTAGAAATAGAAAAAACTTCCGAAACGAAGGGGACTAAACAGGAACAAGAGGGATCCACCGAAGAAGACCCTTCCCTTTGTTCGGAAGAAAGGGAGGATCCAAAAAAACTACATGAAAAAAAAAAGAGGCAAGAAATTTTGAAGTTAGAAATACTTAAAGAGAAAGAAGATAAAGACCTCTTCTGGTTTGAAAAACCTCTTGTGAATCTTCTTTTCGACTATAAACGATGTAATCGTCCATTGAGATATATAAAAAAAAATGTCTTTCAAAATGCTGTAAGAAATGAAATGTCACAATATTTTTTTCACGTATGTCCAGTTGATGGAAAACAAATAATATCTTTTACATATCCACCCAGTTTATCGATTTTTTTGGAAATGATGCAAAGAAAGATGTCTTTGTGTACGACCGAAAAACTATCCCCCGAAGATCTGTATAATCATTGGGTTTATACCAATGAACAAAAAAGGTACAGCTTGAGCAATGAATTCATAAACCGAATAGAAGTTCTAAACAAGGGATCTCTTACTATGGATGTGCTTGAAAAAAGGACCAGATTGTATAATGATAAAAATAACCAAGTCTAGTCACTTCATATTCTATTCAAAAAGAATAGATATAGATATAGTAAATTAATAAAAAGCCGGATACATATGATAAATATACAAAGAGATAAGAAGAGATTCGCCCTCCCCCCACATATTTGATCCCTTCTCCTACAAAGAAACTTGCAACACCAACACCATTGGTAATTCCGTCAATTACCCGTCTATCTAAAAAATGAGTTACTTCAGCTAATCCTCTTATACTTGTAGTTAAGCATGTTGCATAAAAAACATCTATGTAACCACGATTATATGACCAATTGTATATCGCATTTATTATTCGGTCCAATAAAATTTTCTTAGAGCCTGTTTTTTTAACAAATGAATTGATTAAGTCCAAATTCTGAAAAGATGAATTAACAGACCCATATAAAATAGACGCTATGAATATTCCAAAACAGGCTATACTGACTGAATAAATTGCATTTGTCACAAATTCATACCAATCCACAGAATAGTTCGAATTTTTATGTAAAAGGTTTATTGATGGAGTTAACCATTTCGATAATATATCAAAATCCATTACTCCTTGATCGAAAGGAATTCCTATGGATCCAACGAACAAAGTAAATAGGACCAATATAAGTAGAGGCAAAAGCATAGTATTGTCTGATTCATGGGGATACGTTGAAGTGTCTTTATTTTCAAAATAAATCCTACAGGAGCGTATCAGATTTCTTACATTTCCGTTCATTTTGTATATCTTCTTCGAAAAAAAGGAAACCTTTTCATTATTATTCATTGTTGATAAAAACAAATTTCTGTTAACTGGTTTGGTTCCTTCTTTCCCCCATATAGATATTGAATAGAACGAGCTATTTTGAGTGCCACTGTAATTTTGAAAATGAGCATGTAAATGACCATCAAAAGTAAGTAAATACATCCGAAACATATAAAATGCAGTTAACCCCGCTGAGAAACAAGCTATTATCGCGAAAATAGGTGAATACAACCAACTATCATTAAGAATTTCATCTTTAGACCAAAAACAAGCAAGAGGTGGAATTCCACAAAGAGAAAGTGTACCTAATAAAAAAGTATTTTTTGTAATCGGCACATATTTTGTTAAACCACCCATAAGAACCATGTTCTGACTTTTATCTGGAGAATATCCAACAATGGGTTCCATTGAATGAATAATTGATCCGGATCCTAAAAACAATAATGCTTTCGAATAGGCATGAGTGATCAAATGGAATAAAGCAGCTCGATAAGAGCCTATCCCTGGGGCTAACATAATATAACCCAATTGAGACATTGTAGAATAGGCTAAACTTCTCTTAATATCTCTTTGAGCAAGAGCTAAAGTAGCTCCTAATAGTACCGTTATTACACCTATCAAAGAAATGAGATTCATTATGTAAGGTATGACTGTGAAAAGCGGAAGAAATCGAGCGACAAGAAAAATGCCTGCTGCTACCATAGTAGCAGCATGGATAAGAGCCGAAATAGGAGTAGGCCCCTCCATGGCATCAGGTAACCATACATGAAGGGGAAATTGTGCGGATTTAGCAACTGCACCGACGAATAATAGGGAGGCACACAGAGTAGCAAATAAAGAGTTGACCCCATTATTACGGATCAGGTTATTGAAGATTTCGAACAAATCTCGAAATTCGAAACTCCCTGTTATCCAATAAAAACCTAAGATTCCTAATAATAACCCAAAATCCCCTACACGATTAGTTACAAACGCTTTTTGACAAGCATTTGCGGCAGCCGGTCGTGTGAACCAAAAACCTATTAATAAATACGAACACATTCCCACTAGTTCCCAAAAAATATGAATTTGTATCAAATTGGAACTAGTAACTAATCCCAACATGGAAGTATTGGAAAAACTCATATAAGCAAAAAATCTCAAATATCCTTGATCATGAGACATATAATTGTCACTATAAATAAGAACCATGATTCCAACCGTAGTGATTAGTATTGACATAATAGAAGTAAGTGGATCGATCAAGTAGCCGAACTCTAAGGAAAAATCAGTATTGATGGTCCAAGACCATAGATGTTGATAGATAGAACTGCCATTTATCTGTTGAATAGACAGATCGGACGAAAAAACCATAACTATACTTAGCAATGAAACACTAGGAAAAGTCCACATACGACGCAAATTTTTTGTTGCGGTCGGAACAAGCAGAAGTCCCAACCCTATTGACATAGTAACTGGAAGTAGAGCGAAAGGTATGATCCATGCATATTGATATGTATGTTCCATAAGAAAATCAAACTTTCTTTTTTTATTCTTATTAATTGTTTCCCATTCACCAGCCCTTATTTCTTCCGGAAGGAGCAATAATCAAATAAAAAAAAAAAAATTCAAATGAAGAAGTTACAATTCTTCAAATAACCAAGTTACTAGTTAAAAGCTACTACCTAGTTATTAACGAAGATATTTATTAAGATAAAAAATATGAAATTTTCAATTATTCTACTATATACATACGATACGGTGATTTCTATCCATATTTATATCAATTATAGTAAGGAAAAAGAATGATACCAAAAATTCAAGTACTTTATTCTGATATGTATCGTAGGATCTGCCAATAACTCGATCCAATAAACCTAGTTTTTATTTAGTTTCTTCGGAGTCATTAACTAATTCTGGAATTGATTGGCTTCTAGTCCAATAAAACAAACTTATGTTTATGTGTTTATGAAAAATCCTAGAATACTTGTCACTTCGCATAGAACTAAAATGATAAATGACTCAAATTCCCTTTATTTTATCAAGTAATGTATTGTTTAACGGATTAACTACTTTGATTTAATTTCAATTTTAATTATGTGGACTCTATCTCCGAGCTTGATCAATTAATAGAAAAGGTTACATTCATTATTGGTTTCCTAAATTAGGAAAGGGTTCTTAAGCTTTTCGATTTATTAAATATAACATTTATAATATATATATATTATCTAAATAGACTGAGATATGAATTGGAACCTTTTTAATTCTTATCAATGGCATCCGATTCAACGGTAGTAGATCCCGCCCGTAGACATAGATTGAATAAAGATATGAAGCCCCCAATCAGTACAAATTATTCTTTCTTCGAACATTGGATGTAATGGAAATGTGAAAAAACAAAATTCCCTTGAAAATCACATCGTTTTTTCTTTTTTCTTCTATTTCATTTCTTTTTTTATCTTTAATGATACCATATGCGATGCTCATCTATCTGTATCCATACTTTTCTATCTTATGAAGTAAGCATAAGTATCGGCTATGGAATAAAGATAGATAATGAATAGTTAATAGAAAGAACAATCTATTTTGAATTGAACAATAAATGTCTTTCACGTCCAACTATAAAAATGAGTGACCCTTTTATTTTGAAATGGCGGTTCCAAAGAAACGTACTTCTCTGTCAAAAAAGCATATTCGTAGAAATATTTGGAAAGGAAGGGGATATCAGGCCGCGGCAAAAGCTTTATCTTTAGCTAAATCTATTTCTACCGGGCATTCCAAAAGTTTTTTTGTGCGACAAACAAGTAATAAAGCCTTGGAATGATCTGAATCTGAATCAGCATGACTCGATGAATTGGATGATTCAATTTATAAGATGAAGAATTCACATTAACTAATGTTTTGAACTCATCAATATGAGATAGAACTAGCTGTTGTGGTATGTAGAATAAAAATTATTCTGTATACTAGGTTCTAAAAATGATTTATTTTTGTGTTTGAAAAAAAAAAAAAGAAAAAAGAAAGAAGTAGTTAGACACAAAATACAAGGTTTCACCTTTCATTGATTGGTTTTTATAATTCGCGAGATGGGGATTGTAACTTTCCCCATCGATTCATTTTTCACAATAACAAAACTCTTACTTTTTTTTCTTAGGAAGGGATTGGCTTATTGGATTATGTATCTCCAATAGTTATACATCATTAAGATTTTTGGAAAATCTGAAACAAGTATGAACGAGGTTAGAGCCCCCTTTTTTGTTCCAAAGTAAGGCGGGGATAAGATTCATAGTCAAAGTCAATGGATTATTGAAACTAATTGATTAAAATATCAATTTTAAAACTTTGATTTGTAGCTCTCTGAATCACTACATATCTACAAGGACTCCCTCTTATTTCGAACAGAAAAAAAAAAAATAATAATAAAACTGCCAGGATCCCATTTAGATCGATATTTATGTACTAAAGAATGAGTCAATCTTACGTAATCCAACCCCAATGGATCCTATCCCATGTTTGAGCTGGAGGATCGATCAATCGATATATCTAGATCTAATATCTAAATTATTTTATCTATTAATATTAGATTTCAAATCCATATATAAAGAGATCTTATCAGTTTCATTTTTATTTTCTAAGTTTTCTAAGTTAAAGTACATTAAAGTACATACAGTAGAATTCCAATAAAGATTGAAACTCTTTTGTTATACGATATGCCCGGTCCAATACCTAATGGGTTTGGTAAATCCTCACACAAATTATGTTATGTATACAATGAAGATCCCAATCATTAATACATCTTTGATACCAAACTATCAAAATTTTTATAGAAATCCTTTGGGTGTAGTGATGAAGTTGTGATATATAAAAAATCTTGTTTTATTTTGTTCATTGAAAAATGAATCTTTTTCGTTTCGGATCTATCAAATCAGATAAATGAGAAATGAATCGTCAAAAAATGAGAAAAATAAATTCTTAGTTCTATACCCGGACTCAGGGCATAACCGTCTAGTTCCAACTATTCCAGAAGAACTTATAATACGGAAAAGCCCGCTGTTTAAAATGACCTCCTGCCACGATACTAAGGATTATTGAGCGTTTAAATATTTATTTGAACGGGTCTTTATTCATCGATTCTAACATTTCCTAAAATAGATTGGATTAAATCCCTCAATCTCGACGATTGAACATCATATGGACTATGATTATTTTGATGAAGCCGCCATGGTGAAATTGGTAGACACGCTGCTCTTAGGAAGCAGTGCTAGAGCATCTCGGTTCGAGTCCGAGTGGCGGCATCCTCTAAAAAAGGCACAATAGATCCTATAATGAATTCAATTCCGGATTTCCATTCCGTAATTGGGGATACCCCCCTAAAAAAAAAATTATGATATTTGCCACTTTAGAACATATATTAACTCACATCTCTTTTTCTATCATTTCAATTGTTATTACGATTCATTTGATGACCTTATTAGTCCATCAAACCGTAGTACTATTTGATTTGTCAGAAAAAGCCATGATGGCTACCTTTTTCTGTATAACAGGATTATTAGTTACTCGTTGGATTTATTCGAGACATTTGCCGTTAAGCAATTTATATGAATCTTTAATGTTTCTTTCGTGGAGTTTCTCCATTATTCATATGTTTCCTAAAAGACGGAACCAGAAAAGTTATTTAAGCGCAATAACCGCGCCAAGTGCTATTTTTACCCAAGGCTTTGCCACTTCGGGTCTTTCAACCGAAATGCATCAATCTGCAATATTAGTACCTGCTCTACAATCCCAGTGGTTAATGATGCACGTAAGTATGATGTTATTGAGTTATGCAGCTCTTTTATGTGGATCGTTATTATCCGTAGCTCTTTTAGTCATTACATTTCGAAAAAACCTAGATATTCCTCGCAAAAACAATCATTTATTAATTGGGTCATTTTCCTTTGTGAATGAAAAAAGAAGTGTTTTACAAAACACTTCTTTTCTTTCATTTATAAATTATCACAGGTATCAATTAACTCAACAATTAGATCAGTGTAGTTATCGTGTCATTAGTCTAGGGTTTACTTTTTTAACCATAGGTATTCTTTCGGGAGCAGTATGGGCTAATGAGGCATGGGGGTCTTATTGGAATTGGGACCCCAAGGAAACTTGGGCATTTATTACTTGGACCATATTCGCGATTTATTTACATAGTAGAACAAATCAGAGCTTTCAGGGTGTGGATTCGGCAATTGTGGCTTCTATAGGATTTCTTATAATTTGGATATGCTATTTTGGGGTCAATCTATTAGGAATAGGACTCCATAGTTATGGTTCATTCACATTAACAACTAATTGAAGAAAGGGCCTGAAGAATACATAGGAACATCGTCCCGTATATTATATAAAGAAGGTTTGTGCAAGTTTTTTCGAACCATTTGAATCACTACTTGATTCAAATGGTTCGAAAAAACTTTAGATGTATCTGATTATAATTCACTTCATTTTTTTTTTTTTCTTTCATTGCATTATACAGTGAACGCTTTTAAAAATCACACAGTTCTTTTACATTAATGTAATGTCTTATTAATGAAAACTATTTATGAAAATAAATAGATAGAATAGCTTCTATCCTGTCAATTGATAGCGAGAGAACAAAATCAGGATAAATACCAATACCTATTACAGGTAGAAAGATACAGACCGAAACAAATAGTTCTCGTGGTCCAGAATCGAAAAAATAAGAGTTTGGAACGTTGAATAGCTTGTAGCCATAGAACATCCGACGTGACATAGATAATGAATAAATAGGAGTTAATATCATTCCAATTGCCATTACGAAAGTAATTAGTATTTTTGGCATTAAAAGATATTTCGGGCTAGTAATTATTCCAAAAAATACTACGGATTCCGCAACAAAACCACTCATTCCTGGCAATGCAAGAGAAGCCATCGAGAAGCTACTGAACATGGTAAATATTTTTGGCATTGGGATAGCTATTCCTCCCATTTCGTCGAGATAAACAAGACGTATTCTATCGTAGCTCGTTCCTGCCAAGAAAAAAAGTGCAGCACCAATAAATCCATGAGAGATTATTTGTAAAATGGCTCCATTGATTCCCGTATCGGTTATGGAACCAATTCCTATAAGTGTGAAACCCATATGAGATACGGAGGAATAGGCTATTCTCTTTTTTAAATTGCGTTGACCGAAAGAAGTTGAAGCTGCATAGATTATTTGAATCGCTCCTACTATCATCAACCAGGGAGAAAATATAGAATGAGCATGGGGTAATAATTCCATATTGATCCGAACCAATCCATACGCTCCCATTTTTAATAAGATTCCCGCTAGAAGCATACATGTACTGTAATGTGCTTCTCCATGGGTATCTGGTAACCATGTATGTAGGGGTATAATCGGCGATTTGACAGCATAAGCAATAAGGAAGCCAAAATAGAATATTATTTCCAATCCCAAAGGATATGATTGATTAGCTAATGTTTCAAAATTTAATGTTGGCTCATTGGAGCCATATAAACCCATACCCGGAACTCCCATTAAGAGAAAAATAGAACCCCCCGCTGTGTACAAAATAAACTTTGTAGCTGAGTACAGACGTTTCTTCCCTCCCCATATGGATACAAGTAGGTAAACAGGAATTAATTCTAATTCCCACATGAGGAAAAAAAGTAAAAGGTCTCGAGAGGAAAATGATCCTATTTGACCACTATACATTGCTAACATCAGGAAATGGAACAATCGCGAATCTCTAGTAACTGGCCGAGCCGCTAAAGTAGCTAAAGTAGTGATGAATCCCGTCAGTAAAATGGGTCCTATGGAAAGTCCATCGATTCCCGGTCTCCAGTGAAAATCAAAAGTATTTATCCATTTATAAGCCTCCTCTAATTGGATTAATGGATCGTCCAATTGGAAATGATAACAGAACGCATAGGTCGTTAGAAGGAGTTCTAATAAGCATATACAAATAGTATACCACCGAACCACCTTATTTTTATTCCCTCGTAGAGGGAGAAAGAAAATTGACGAACCCGCGGATATCGGCAAAACAACAATTATTGTTAACCAAGGAAAATAACTCGTGGTAAAGACAAGATAGACTTTGACCAGAAAAACCCGCGCTCGGAATAATTTCTCGAGTACGGGTTTTTGTCGGTAAAGAGGAATCAAATGGATTCAAGTGGATTTTTCTAGAACGTATCAATAAGCTAGACCCATGCTGCGAGTTGTCTCATGCCATAAGTAAACCCGAACACTCAAGAAATCTGTTGGACAAGCGGATTCACATCTCTTACAACCTACACAGTCCTCTGTTCTTGGAGCAGAAGCAATTTGTTTAGCTTTACATCCGTCCCAAGGTATCATTTCCAATACATCTGTGGGGCAGGCTCGTACACATTGAGTACACCCTATACATGTATCATAAATCTTTACTGAATGCGACATTGGATCTATAAATTTTTTGAACTTTATTAATTTTCGATCTGGCTTCATTAGTAATTGAATTATATATATTATGTTGTAGACGCCAGACGAATCAGTGGTTTACCAGAATTTTTTTGATAATCAATCTATTTCTGGATCTGTTCATGAGCAAGGGCCAAGATACTTTGATTTCTTACGTTTCAACAAGCATGGTCATACGAATCATACATGCTAGTTCTAAATTAGTGAATATATTGTAGATATCTGTCTTTATTTATATCATTAATACTATTTATTCAACAAATTCGATTGATTGATACGAGTTGATTTTCTGTTACGATGGATCGATGAAACAATAGCCGGCCCAATAGCTGCTTCAGCGGCTGCAATAGCTATAACAAAAATCGAGAAAATATCTCCTTTTAATTGACGACTATCAAACAAATCAGAAAATGTTACGAGATTTATATTAACCGCATTCAGTATAAGTTCAAGACACATAAGTGCTCTAACCATGTTTCGACTTGTGATCAATCCATAAATACCGATAGAAAATAAATAGGCACTCAAAATAAGTACATGTTCGGTCATCATTGACCAACCCCTCATCAATCTTGATTCATTTCAATATGAACAACAATTTCACCGATTTGATTAGAATATAAATTAAGTACGAAACAAAGTAAGGTATTAGTAATGGATCGAACTAAACCCCTTTCAATTTCATATATGAACAATAGAATATGAAAATGGAACTGAAGGAAAATGGATGTGATAACATAGAACAAAACAAGACTTTATTTATTTGATTTTGGATCTAAGTATTTATTACTTAATTACTTTACTGCCGGGCCATAGCAATTGCACCTATCAAAGCAACTAAAAGAATTATAGAAATGAGTTCAAATGGAAGGTAAAAATCTGTTGATAAATGAATCCCAATTTGTTGAACGTTACTTGTTAGGTCCTGCTCTATAATCTGATTTGATCTTGTAGTCCAAACAATCCCGTACCACGACGTATCCGAGATAGTAGTAATTAGTGAAAAAAGAATACTTGTACAAACCAGTGAAGTGACCCCATCCCCAACGGTCCAAAGATAGAAATCTTTGTAATATTCTGAACCATTCATGAACATCACAGCAAATAGGATTAAAACATTTACAGCTCCTACGTAAATAAGGAGCTGTGCAGCAGCTACAAAATAGGCGTTAGATGGAATATGGAATAAGGATATACAAACAAGAACCAGTCCCAATGAAAAAGCAGAATAAATTGGGTTGGTAAGTAAGACCACCCCCAGACCTCCTAATATAAGACCTGATCCCAGAAATACTAAAAGAATATCATGTATTGGTCCAGGTAAATCCATTATGTGTAAAAAAAGAGATAAATAAATCGAAATATTTCATAAACTTACTAACCGATCCAAGAAAAAAGAGGTTACCTTATTTTTTTTTTTTCTTGTATATGATACGTTCCTAATTGAATCCTAAAGGGGTGTAGATTTATATAGATACAGTTATTGGATCAATCCCGCTACTGTATCTGAAAGAGTAGTTCGAAATTGTATATTTTGAAATCATCACAGATCTATGAATCCATTCTAAATCAAAACCAAGCCTTGATTCTCACCAATCAATAGTTATTTACTGACCTGGCAAAATGAAAGAAGCCTCACTCCTTTACTTTAGATCAAAACGGAATCTTAGTAATTGGTAATCGTTTTTGAATCAAGAGGTTTACCCCTCATTATTTTGATTGGAGTCGAATTCGTAATTGTTCGAATTGTGTAATCTCCAATTACTGACATTGGTAACCGACCCAAAGCAATTTGATTATAATTCAATTCGTGACGATCATAAGTAGAAAGTTCATATTCTTCAGTCATTGATAAACAGTTTGTTGGACAATACTCGACACAATTACCACAAAATATACAGATTCCAAAATCAATACTATAATTAAGCAATCGTTTCTTTCTAATATCCGTTTCCAATCTCCAATGAACAACGGGTAGATCTATGGGGCATACCCGAACACATACTTCACAAGCAATGCATTTATCAAATTCAAAATGGATTCGACCACGAAAACGCTCCGATGTGATCGATTTTTCATAAGGATATTGAATAGTCACAGGTAAACGATTCACGTGAGATAAGGTAATTATGAAACTTTGACCAATATACCTTGCAGCTCGTATTGTCTGTTGACCATAATTCATGAACCCAGTCACCATAGGGAACATATCGTGGATATCCATGAATAGTTTGATGTTTCTTTCTCTTGCTCTAGATAGGTTATGAATCTAGAATATCATATTTTGTTATAGCGAAACGAGTTGGGAAGAAGTTGTTAATAATAGATTACCTAGAGAAATAGGTAAAAGAAATTTCCACCCAAGGTTTAATAGCTGGTCCATTCTCATCCTAGGTAAAGTCCATCTTGTTGTGATAGGAATGAACAGGAACAAATAAGCTTTAGCTAATGTAATAAGGATACCAACTGTCATTCCAAAGACTCCACCTGTTTTATTTATTCCAAAAGGTTCAGAAATGAATATGTACGGAATAGATAAATTCCACCCGCCCAAGTAAAGAACTGTTACAAATAATGAAGAAACTAGTAGATTTAGGTAAGAAGCAACGTAAAATAAACCAGATTTAATACCTGAATATTCGGTTTGATAACCTGCTACTAATTCCTCCTCTGCTTCTGGTAAATCAAAAGGTAATCTTTCACATTCCGCTAGGGAAGAAATTAGAAAAACTATAAACCCTATAGGTTGACGCCACAGATTCCACCCCCAAAACCCATATTTTGACTGTGCCTCAACTATATCAACTGTACTTGAACTGTTAGATAATCATAGTCGATGATAACATCACTATTCCCATCGCTATTCCAGAACCGCACATGAGACCTCAGCTTCATACGGCTCCTCGATGGCCACAAATAAATCTAAGGACTGGTTCATTATTACCTCGGCATGTTTGTAGTGTAGATTAGAGTAACGATGTATCGAAGAGTCCCGAATTAGACCAATGGAATTCCGTCCGCCATAATAAAAAAGCGCTTCCGAATTGATCTCATCCTTTATTTTCTAATTAGACTTAGAATTCTTTTAGTTCAGTAATAACTTAATCCTTCAATAAAATACTCGTTGTTTCAATAGATATTTCGACCCATACTTTTCGTACGAAAAATAATTAGACACTAATTCATGAGTTATAGTTGATAAATCATTATAAGAATTCTATCCGTATGAATATGGATAGGATTGAGGAAAGAAAGAATAAACAAAGATCTCTTATTATTCAGTTTTCCTATTGCATTCCATTTCTTTCGTTCCTGTTCTTCTTTCTCACTCAGAAGGGGGGTTTCTAAAAAATAAAATCAAAGGATTACTTCGTTCTCGACAGTCATTTATTTAATCAGTGGATAGAAGCATACTCTGGATCGGAATCGTGAGGAAGTACTGCTTGATCATTTCTACGAACTTAAAGCCCTCATTATGATTCCTTTTATGTTATGCAGAAATATCCCTTTGGATACCTTACATTATCTTCATCACTAATCCTTTGTGTACCTTCGTGTTCCTAACCGTCCACTCATTTTTGATTGATCCCCGATATGGTAATACATACAACATACAACAACATACAATACAATAGTAGAAACTCCATACAGTTGATCTTTTGCACCCGCTTCAAGTCATGATGACTAATCAACCAATCTTGGGGTAAACAGTTTCGACCGCTTATGTTTACTTCCACTTTACTCTCGTACATAGGGAATGAGAATCAATCTTCTTACTGCAAATTCATAAGCTGTTTTGTTTCACTCATATAACTATCTGGTTTAACTCATCGACCCGAATGATGAATAAAAAGAGAAAGGTATCTATTCAACACATCCAACCCCTTTCCTTTATTTCCAGGAAAGGGGTAAAGGTTCATGTTCCAACGAATCACACGTAGAGATATTGATAACACACACGGAGTTAATGGTATTTCATAACTAATAGATTGAGCAGCAGCTCGTAGACCACCTGAAAAGGAATATTTATTATTCGATCCATATCCTGACATAAGAAGTCCAATAGGAGCAATACTGGAAATAGCGATCCATAAAAAAACGCCTATACTGAGATCGGCTAGAACAAGGCGATAGCCAAAAGGAATTACTAAATAGCTTAGTAGAATTGATATGACCGCTATAGATGGCCCCATACTGAATAAACGAACATCTCCTCTAGATGGGAGAAGATCCTCTTTCAAAAGTAGTTTGGTCCCATCTGCTAGAGCTTGAAGAATTCCCAAGGGGCCGGCATATTCAGGCCCGATACGTTGTTGTATCCCTGCAGATATTTCTCTTTCTAACCACACAATCACGAGTACGCCTATTGTGATTCCCGATACAGGAGTAAAAATAGGGACAAGCAGCCATAAGAGGTCATAGACCTCTTTTAAGGATTCCGATCTGGAAAAAGAATTGATAGCTTGTACTTCTGTCGTATCAATTATCATTTCAACGATCAACTTCTCCCATAATGATATCTATACTACCTAGTATCGTCATGATATCAGCCAATTTCATTCTTTTAACTAGCTGAGGAAGAATTTGCAAATTGATGAAACCAGGTGGACGAATTTTCCATCTCCAGGGAAAAACACTATTATCCCCTATCAGAAAAATTCCCAATTCTCCCTTTGGGGCTTCTACTCTCACATAAAGTTCTTGTTTCGACAATTCAAAAGTGGGAGAAGGCTTTTTACTAATGAATCGATATTCAAAACCATTCCATTCGGAATCACTTGCTCTATCAAAGCGTCGAACTTCTAAGTTCTCATAGGGCCCCCCCGGAATTCCTTCTAGAGCCTGTTGAATAATTTTTATGGATTCCGTCATTTCATTGATTCGTACTAAATAACGAGCTAATGAGTCTCCTTCTTTTTGCCACTGGACTTCCCAATCGAATTCATCGTAACACTCATAATGATCAACTTTACGAAGATCCCATTGGATTCCGGAAGCTCGTAGCATTGGTCCCGATAAACCCCAATTTATTGCTTCCTCCCCACCAATAATGCCCACCCCTTCAACTCGTTCCAAAAAAATGGGATTTTGCGTAATAAGCTTTTGATATTCAACAATTCCTGTTAAAGAATAATCGCAGAAATCAAAACATTTATCTATCCAGCCATGAGGTAGATCAGCAGCGACTCCCCCGATACGGAAATAATTATGCATCATTCGCATACCTGTAGCAGCTTCGAATAGGTCATATAGCAATTCCCTTTCTCTGAAAATATAGAAGAAGGGAGTCTGTGAACCGATATCTGCCATAAAAGGTCCAAGCCATAATAAATGAGAAGCTATACGACTCAGCTCCAGCATAATTACTCTGATATAGCTGGCTCTTTTGGGTACTTGAATATTTCCTAATTGTTCTGGTGCATTTACCGTTATTGCCTCTGTGAACATAGTAGCTAAATAATCCCAACGTGTTACATAAGGAAGATATTGTATAATTGTTCGGTTTTCCGCAATTTTTTCCATCCCTCTGTGTAAATAACCCAATACGGGTTCACAGTCAATAACATCTTCACCATCTAGAGTAACGATAAGTCGAAGAACACCATGCATTGATGGGTGGTGAGGACCCATATTAACTATCATGAGGTCTTTTCTTGTAGCCGGTACATTCATATGTTTTCTTCTCCGATCCATTATTCTATGAATTGCCGAAAACGAAATAAATGAGGTTCATCAAAATTCAAGATCTAATAAACCAAAGAATGAAAATAATCTTCAAATTAACGAGTTTTTGGTTCCCGAATATCTAATTGATCGATTAATTTTTTATAACGCACTCTATTTTTCTTTGACAAATAAGCCAGCAGTCGTTGACGTTTTCCCAGAATTTTCCGCAAACCTATCTGAGATAAATAATCTTTTCTGTGCAATTCAAAATGTGAAGTAAGTCTCTGTATCTTATTGGTGAAACTGATTACTTGAAATTCAACAGACCCTTTGCTTTTTTCTTCTTTCGGAATAACTGAGATGAATGAATTTTTGACCATAACCATAAAAATTTGATTTCTCTCTCTTTTTTTTTTTTCCACAGATATGGATTTTACCAATCAGGAATAATAATAATGCCAGTTATTTTGATCTGATACACCCAATAATCTGGATTTATTCATATATTACTTTGATTCTATCAAATCAAATCAAAATTAAATTCAAATGAATTGTAAGTACAATTTGTAATTTGATTCGATAGAAGGGCAATTTCTGTACCCACAAAAGAAAATTATTTTGACCTAAGAAGATTCTGCCGAATCATTTCTAGATTCAATCCAATTGAGACGTTATTGAATCGGTATCATGTATTAGAATGTAACACAGCGTGTGTGTACATTCATATACCAGACCCGACACCTGATATATAGGAAATGTACCAACCATCAACTAATTCCGAATCGTGGATACATATGTATCCTTGACATACTGAAACGGCTGCCATTATTGGTATCAAACCAGTAGCGATTCATACAAGCTAAATCCTCTAATCGATAATTGGGCCAAAGAAACAATTTGAATTGAATGAATTTATTTATATCTGTATCAATATGCTTGTCCTCATCCAAAAATTGCCCCCAGTTCCTTACATTGTTGTCATTGAAAAATACCGGATTTCTATCCATAACATTCCTATTTCCGGAATTGAAACAAATTAGAATTCTCAATTCTCTACGACGCCTAGGGGATAGAATATTTTCAGGAACAAGCAAATCATAATGATTTTCGTCTCTATTCACAAGCATCTTTTTATGTTGTACAATGGATCCATTGAAATAATTCTCATCAACATATCTTTTTTCTCGATATCTTCCATTAGTTTGGCATTTATTATTATGGACCAATGAGATACCTATGGTTTGATACATAATAAATTGTCTATCCCATTTTATAGACAGACGTACTGGTTCGAGAATCAATATTCCCTTTTTTATCAATTCTGGAAGAGTTAGATTCGTCTGAATTAACATTACATCCAGGTGCATTTCTCCTCCTTGAATAGAGGATATAGCAATTTCCTTTGCATTTATTAGTCTAAGCAGGAAACAATATACCTTAACATTATTGAAAATTCTGTGATTCAAAGGATCATCCCATCTCAATTGAAAAAGCAAATATTTTTTCAGGAATAACTCTAGTTTTGCTTTCTTGTTACTCTCGGGTTGTCCTTTCTTTTCACGTTTTTGAATGTCTGATTCCGTGTAATCCTTTTCAAAATCTTTTTGTCGTTTTCGTGCGTCTGAGCCAATATTTCCGTGGCCGAGCTGTTCTTTTTCTTCTTGATTTCGATTCTTTAATTCAAGATATTCTTTTTGATTAGATGATATACGAAGATCCTTTTTTTGATTTCCATTAATGTTTTTGTTTTCACTAATGTTTTCATTTCCATTAAAAATGAAAAGAAGTAATTTGATTGGTATAATCCACGGTTTGATCTTATATGCATCATAAAGTGGCACAAATTCTGAGAAGAACCAAGATTTCGTATTTAATATGGGACGATATAGCATTTCTTTATTCATTCCCATCAAAAAAAAGTTTTTTTTTTGATTGGGTGGGTTGATTTCTTGATGAATCGTGAGATAGAAAAGATCTTTCTTATCAATCATTTGATAATAATCAGTCTCGGTCTTAGTCATTTTATTAATGTTGGTCCCGGTATCCGTATCGGGCCAGGACTCAATATCGATATTCTTTCTAAGAAATAAATCGAAAATTTTCCACTCCAAATATTTTCTATCCGTACTTTTACCCGTACCAATAATATACTCTTCTCCTAGATAATCACTAATAGATATATCCCCCAGTACATAAAATGGTTCAATTTTAGGTGTGTTGTAATTATATGGAATCTCTCGGTCCTCGTTTACTTGTAATGAGGATGGATAAATATATGAGTCTTTCCTATCCCCATAATGAATATATTTATATGAAAAAAGATCATATCTGTAGTTTTTTTTTAATTTTTCTTTTTTGCTCGTCAATGAATTCACTTCATAATCATTTTTTTTCTCGTAATGAATGAATTGGGCTTTTTCATATGAATTCTTTTTTGAGTCTTTATTTTGAATCGTACGACGCCGATTGACCCTAGTTCGCCATTTTTGCGGTACTAATTTAGACCACCTAGCCTGAGATAAATTGTATTGATAATGACCCCTTAACCAGTTTTTCCATTCATTCATTCCAGAATTCGGAAATTTTTTATGCCTTGATTTGGAATCTAATATTCTTCGTGTTCCAAAAAAATTCCTGATTCTATCCTTAAGAATAAGATATGCTTCGCGATATTGAAGTAGAGATCTCAAATGATACTTCTTATTAATAGCTTGGATTTGTGATAATTTGTAAAATACAGATGCTTGTGAAAAGGAATATAGGTCACCAGAAATCTTTGATTTATTATTACGAATATCAGAAAGAGACTTTTTTATAGTCGAAATAAAGTGCACTTTTTTTTGATTTGTTTCATCAATCCCTTCTTTATTTTTTTCATCATTGTGAATGTATTTATCGATAATCTTTTTTGTTGATTCAAGGAAAAGTTGTACATTGACTCTAGAAACATTAACAGTACATAGAAAGATATGTATGTATATTCTTTCGTTGAAAAATGTCAAAAAATAGTGCCATTTGCGTATGAATATGAATCTGTTACTTCTTCTTTTTGATATCTGCCAAATATGTTTCTGCGATTCCGATCTTTTATCACCACAACTTGTATCGTTAGGACTAATATTTATATCCGGAGTTAGAAATATTTTTCTTTTGTCTTTTGCACCCCTTTCTATTTGATTTCTGATTAGGGTTGTTCTATCAGACAGATCTTTCCTTTTTTTTTCTGTCAGTGAATAATTTGCCCAATCCATGAATCTAATTCGAATGGTCGATTCAGGAACAGTTTTATTACTGCTTATGATTATGGAATCTTTTCCATTTTCATTCGGTTCATATACTTTCTTCAATACAAATAAGAAAATTGGATTTACGTTTGCAAACTCTTTTATTATTCTTTTTAAAAATAGAACCGTTTTGATAATCCATCTTGTTTTTTCTTTTGAGACCTTTATAAACTGTTTTGTTTTTTCTTTGAAAACTCTTAGAACTAGAAAACTTTTTTTTTTCACTTTTCTCTTTTTTTTTTCGAATTCATTATAAATAGGTTCAAAAAAGGAAGGTTGTTGTCGGGCAGAACCAAAAGGTAGTTCGGTTTCCCTTCCCCAGATTGTTAAAAAACAAAAATTTTCTGTTTTCCCTTTCTTTTGGATTGGATCTCTATGATGGGATCGTAGTTTGGATTTGCGCCAGGGTTTCAGACAGAAAGGAAATAGGATTTTTATCTGAATACCATCTGTTAACCAGTTTTTCGGAAATTCTGTTTCTGATAATTGAACACCATTATAGGTGCATTTAACATGCATTTCTCTATTCCACTCCTTCAAATCCTCGTACCACTCGGGGAATTGAAATAAGAACATACGGCCGAGGTTTTTAGCTATTATCAATGAAGGCAATATGATGTATTTTCTAAGAATCGATTGGGCTACTAACATAGTACCTCTTATTGCTTGAGCAAATATAATAGTATCCCAAGTTTCTGCTATTGCTATCCTTTCATTCTCGTTTTTTTTATCCGCAATTTTTTTTGCCTTTTCTTTTGCCTCTTCCTCCTCAGAATCCGAAGTTTTGAATTTCGGTCCTGTATCTATCCAATTTCTAAAAATGAGATTCAATGTTCGGGAGATATCAAAAGAAAAAAAAAAAGTTTTGTCTATTCTGTCCAAAAAAAGCAGGGAATGCACATTCGCTTGAAACATTTCCCAAGTAACTATTTTACGTCTTTGAGCGCGCATGGATCCTTTTACTATATCCCGACGAAAATCTGATTGTTGCGAGTAACGTACCAAAGCCAACTCTTCTGTTTGATCACTATTAGTACTGGTACTAGTATCAGTATTGGTATTCTGATCCGGATCCGCCTTATCAGTATAAATTACCACACGTTTGGCTTTTCTTGAACGAATCCCATGATTTTCTGTTGATTCTTCCTCATTTTCCTCCTCCCGCTCTTCAAAAGAATTGATCAATTTGTATGATCGTCGAGGAATCTTTTTACCGATTTCTTCTATTCCAATAGATTTATTTTGAATTGTTTGATTATTTTGATCAGTTGTAATTACATCGAATAGAAATTTCAAACATTTTTTTTTATTTTCTGAATCAAATCTTCTTTGTTCGGATATTAAAACAAGCTTTTTAAAATTAAGACTAAAACCTGTTGTTGATTTCCTAGCTAATTCACTGATAGAGGTCAAGAAAGGACCAATGTCTGTCGATAATGATTCTCCAATAAATGTATCCATTTTATGTTCAAGTTTTTGGTAATCAGTAGGAAGCCTATCATGAATCTTATTTATCCAAACCATTCCTATAGAATCTTCTGTCGAAGTGATTGAGTCATCCACCATTGAACGTGAATACACTTTTTTGATTGTTCCACGATATGGTCCGTTTAAAAAAGGATCATACACTCTAGGCAAGCATTCTTGGTTATTCTTAAATTCTTGGTTATTCTTAATTTGATCTTCTTGGTTATTTTTATCAT